ATGTATATTGGACTTTTTGAGACAATTATAGATCCTGGGAGACAATTCTGATTGGTCAATAAAAATCGATTTCAATGTGATTTCTTTTTTCTTTTTCGTGAGTTTAGCCAATCTATGATGAAAAGTAAAAAAAGGTAAAGTAACCTTGTATTGATTGTTCTCTAAATGTAAGTTTTCGTCTGCTGCCTGGAGAAAGGGAATAAATAAATCAATCAAACTCCGGGAGGCTTGATGAAGTGCCTCCTTAGGAGTTAAACTCCCGTTTGTCCATATTTCTAGAAAAAGGATCTCTTGTTTTTCATTGCCATTCCCATAAGACTGAATACTATGATTGGCATTTCGAACAGGCATGAATACAGCATCTATAGGATAACAATTTCCGTCTTGAAAGTTATTTGGCGTTTTTATATTATATCCTCGACTCCTCTCGATTTGTAATCCAATACACAAATCAATTGGTTCTGTTAGGCTAGCTATGTGCTGTGTCTTATCAACGATTTCCACAGAAGGTGGCAAGAGGATGTCTTGAGCAGTTACATCTCCCGAACCTTTGACACAAATAAGCGCGTCACAAGTTCCATAAAGATTACTTCTCAATACAATTTCTTTCAAATTCATTAAAATTTCATGTACCGATTCTTGAATACCCACTATGGTAGAATATTCATGTGGGATTTTCTCAGATTTTGCGCGTGTAATACACGTTCCTTCTATTTCTCCAAGTAAAACTCTTCGCATCGCAATGCCTATTGTGTCGGCTTGACCTTTCATAAGTGGAGACAAAATAAAGCGTCCATAATAAAGACGCTTACTGTCTGCTCTTGATTCAACACACTTCCACTGTAGTGTCCGAGTAGATACTTTGACTTTCTCTCGAACCATAGTAATATTATTTGTCAGATCGTTGAGTCATTTATTTCTCTTGAAATCCCTTCTATTTCTACACCCGTCTTTTTTTAGGGGGTCTGCAACCATTATGTGGCATAGGGGTTACATCCCGTACGAAATTTAAAAGGATACCGCTTCTACGAATAGCTCTTAATGCTGCATCTCTTCCGAGACCAGGACCCTTTATCATGACTTCTGCTCGTTGCATACCTTGATCCGCTACTGCTCGAATAGCACTTCCTGCTGCGGTTTGAGCAGCAAAGGGCGTACCTCTTCTTGTACCCCTGAATCCACAAGTACCGGCCGAGGACCAAGAAATTACCCGACCCCGTACATCCGTAACAGTCACAATGGTGTTGTTGAAACTTGCTTGAACATGAATAACGCCCTTTGGTATTCGACGTCCACTTTTGCGCGAACCACTCCGCCCAGTCCTACGTGAACCACTTCTTGGTGTAGATTTTGCCATATTTGATCATTTCATAAATATAAGTTAGAGATATATGGATATATCCATTTCATGTCAAAACCGATCTTTTATTTTGATTTGTTCATCGGTTCCTTTCTAGAGTCCCTTTTCGAAAGATTATCCTTGTCTTTGTTTATGTCTCGGGTTGGAACAAATTACTATAATCCGTCCCCTCCTGCGTATCAGTCGACATTTTTCACAAATTTTACGAACGGAAGCCCTTATTTTCATAATTGTTATGCCTTAAATGAATTTCGAATCTACTTATTATTGGAAGAAAATAAGTTTCTTGAAATTTTTGAACCGTGAATTGTATCCCCATGAAAGGAATGTTGAAAAATCACCTATTCACTCAAATCCTTTTGTGTAGCCTATAAATTATACGCCATCCCTTTGAATCATAACGACTTCCTTCAATTTTAACTATATCCACCGGTAGTCTATGTATAAAAACGGGTCGGATCCTTCCTGAAACATAACCTAGAATCTTACTTAGTTGTCTAAACCATCTAACAGAACCCAGAACATACCATTGGAAAGTTGTTCAGTAATTAAACCTCGAGGAATCCCCCCTTTTTTTTTTCACAACACAAAAGGAAGCTCCAAATACAATTCGGATAGACGAAGAATTACCATATATAACACAAAATCTCTCCGCCGATTCTTTCTAGTCGAGCCGCTCGGTCTGTCATTATACCCCGAGATGTAGAGAGAATCACAATCCCCATCCCATCTAAAATTCTAGGAATTCGTTGATAGTTAAAATAGATTCGTAGACCGGGTCGACTGATTCGTTTTAAATTTAAAATGGGTCTATACGGTCCTTTCCTATTCCTTCTATGTCGTAGGGTTAAAACCAAAAACTCTTTTTGGTTTTCCAAGAGTTTCCTTACGTTTTCTATAAAACCCTCTCGCAAAAGTATTTTAACAATGTTTTCGGTGATGTTAGTAGATGCTATTCGAACTGTTCCCTTTCGATTCATGTCAGCATTTCGTATAGAAGTTATTATGTCAGCAATAGTGTCTTTGCCCATGAGAAACTCAAAATTTTGTTGCTTCCGAATTTTTATATAATCAACATGTTCTTTTTTTTTTATGAAAAGTATTAAAAGTATATGCGTGAGACATACTCTACTAAATTTTTATTTATTTTTATCTATTGTATTTTAATACTCTGACTATATCCTATGGCTATATCGCGGTCTCATCTTATAATACTTCAGGTGCTAATGAAACTATTTTAGTAAAATTCAACTGTCTCAATTCTCGGGCGATCGCACCAAAAACTCGAGTTCCCTTTGGATTTCCTTCTTGATCAATGACAACTGCAGCATTGTCATCATAACGTATTATCATACCGTTATCACGTCTGAGTTCTTTACAAGTACGTACAATTACAGCTCTGATCACTTCTGATCTTTCTAGAGGCGTATTTGGTACTGCTTCCTTGATTACAGCAACAATAACGTCACCAATATGAGCATATCTACGATTACTGGCTCCTATGATTCGAATACACATCAATTCTCGGGCACCGCTATTGTCCGCTACATTCAAATGGGTTTGAGGTTGAATCATATCGTTTTTTGAATCTTTTTTTTAAGGTTTAATTTAAAGCACTGAAAGGACGAAGTAAAAAAAAGAAACCCGCATTTTTTTGTACCCAAGATTTATTTCGACATTCCTATCCAGAAATAATGAATTGAGTTCTTATAGGCATTTTTGACGCCGCTATTGAAATAGCCTTTCGAGCGATATTTTCAGCGACTCCACTCATTTCATAAAGTATTCTACCCGGTTTAACGACGGCTACCCAATATTCGGGGGATCCTTTCCCGGACCCCATCCGGGTTTCCGTGGGCCTTACTGTAACTGGTTTGTCTGGAAATATACGTACCCATATTTTTCCGCCACGCCGTACATTTCGTGTCATTGCTCGGCGCCCTGCTTCGATTTGTCTAGATGTGATCCAAGCGGGTTCAAGTGCTTGAAGAGCATATCCGCCGAAACAAATATGATTACCTCGATAAGATATTCCTTTCATTCTTCCTCTATGTTGTTTACGGAATCTTGTTCTTTGGGGGTTATAATTGATGGTTCTTTCTCAATTCCATCTCTACTACAGAACTGGACATGAGAGTTTCTTCTCATCCAGCTCCTCGCGAATGAAAGGACTAAAAAAGATTTTATCAAGATATACAGGGATTTAATGAATAATATCCTGAAGCATAGTATTCTTTGAAATTTGTAAATTTCATCTAATTAATCTATTCTAAATTTGTATATCGTGTTTAGATATAGAATTCAAACATGTATATTCTATTTAGAGATAATCTCAATGTCTTTTTTTTTTTACCATTCTAAAAATCTTTATTTTGTTTTGCCTTTTCCTATATCGGATCGATCAAAATTAATCAATCCAATAAAAATAAAATTTTCGCGGGCGAATATTTACTCTTTCAATATCTATTTCAGTTGTAGGGTTAGTTCATGACCTCTCCGAATAAAAGAATAGTTTAGTTCCCGGGTTCGTTCCGCCATCCCACCCAATAAATCATTAAGATTCATTTCCAATAGAATCTTCTTTATTCACGGGTTCCGTCGTTCCCATTGCTTCTCGGTTAATGGTTAGGTCTGAATTCTCCAACGGAGTCCGTAATGCAATTTTTTCTTAAGTCAACTTTCTCAGTTTTTATTGGCTCGAGGCTCTTTATTTTTTTTTGTTCTATGAGCGGATTCATCGAATTTTTGATGAATCATTATTGATGCTGTATTACACTGTTGTTTATGAGATGACTCACAGACCTTACATATTGGAATCCTATATCATTGATATTTTCTTTCTCTCTTTCTCTCATCCTTCCATTTATCCGCATGCTTTTCTATTTTCCTGCACAACGTATAACTTTACAACCCATAATCAAATTGGGTTTTTGTATTTCTGCAAAAAAGCATTTCAGTTGCTACAACGATATAATCAATATATTATACCTTGACTGGTTCTTTGGATTCAGATAATGCGAAGCAATGAGTTGGTTATTAGTGCTCTAGTTATTAGTTCATACTACAGGACGGTCCGTTTTTTTGAATCCTAGCCCTAAAAAAAACCAACGAGTCACACACTAAGCATAGCAATTATATAAAAAAATCAATCGAATTTTTATTCAACCCTATAGAATTGCGGAATTTCTCGTTTTTGTTTTGATTGAACATAAAAAGAGTTCATTCTTGGTTTGGTTCATTTCCATCAATGGGTAGACTCTAAAGACACGTAAAGTCTTATTTTTCTTCGTCTACAAATATCCAAATTTTGATTCCTAATACCCCGTATATAGTTCGAACTGTATAGGAACAATAATCAATTTTAGCTCCAATGGTTTGTAGAGGAACTCTACCTTCTCTGATCCATTCGGCGCGCGCAATTTCTTTTCCGTCAAGACGCCCTGCTATTTGGACTTGAATTCCTTTTGTATCTGCCTGTTCAGTTAATTCAATAGCTTTTTTCATTGCTTTGCGAAAAGAAACTCTGTTTTTTAATTGGCCCGCTATAAATTCGGCAAGAATATTGGGGTGTCCATAAGGATTTGCAATTCTTGTAATAGCAATGTTTATTTTTCGGTTCACACAATTAAGTTCTTTTTGT